ATTTCTAGTTTCATTTGTAGTGAAGGCGTAAGCAATAGTGAAAATGGAAATTCTAGTATACGAACTGATGGTAACAGCCGCGATTTCAATATAAGAGGAAGATCTAATGATTTTGAGATAAATAAAAAATACAAAAATTTATGGGTTCAGTGCGAAAATTGTTATGGATTAAATTATAAAAAATTTTTTAGATCAAAAATGAATATTTGTGAGCAGTGTGGATATCATTTGAAAATGAGCAGTTCAGATAGAATCGAACTTTTGATTGACCCGGGCACTTGGGATCCTATGGACGAAGATATGGTCTCCATGGACCCCATTGAATTTCATTCAGAGGAGGAACCTTATAAAGATCGTATTGATTCTTATCAACAAAGAACAGGTTTAACTGAAGCTGTTCAAACAGGCATAGGTCAATTAAATGGTATTCCCATAGCAATTGGGGTTATGGATTTTCAGTTTTTGGGGGGTAGTATGGGATCTGTAGTAGGCGAGAAAATAACTCGTTTGATCGAGTATGCTACTAATCGATCTCTACCTGTTATTATTGTGTGTGCTTCCGGAGGAGCACGTATGCAAGAAGGAAGTTTGAGCTTGATGCAAATGGCTAAAATATCTTCTGCTTCATATAATTATCAATCAAATAAAAAGTTATTCTATGTATCAATCCTTACATCCCCTACAACTGGTGGAGTAACGGCCAGTTTTGGTATGTTGGGAGATGTCATTATTGCTGAACCTAACGCGTACATTGCTTTCGCAGGTAAAAGAGTAATTGAACAAACATTGAATAAAACAGTACCCGACGGTTCACAAGCAGCTGAGTATTTATTCCATAAGGGCTTATTCGACCCAATCATACCGCGTAATCTTTTAAAAGGCGTTCTGAGTGAGTTATTTCAGCTACACGGTTTTTTTCCTTTGAAAAATAGATATATATAATATATATAATAAAACGAAAATATTAAAATCTAGAAAAAATAGAAGTGATTTCTATGCCTTGCCTACCAAGAACTTCCATTTTTTATTAGAAATCTAATCCCTTTTTGTTGGGTTGAATTAGTTTAGTTAGAGTCGCGAACTTATAATAAACTCTTTATCTTTAATAAAAAAAAAACTCTTTATTTTATTAAAAARATAKAWATTTTATTAGTAAGATAGAAAGAAAGGACGGGAGAATTCATAAAATTTCGTAAACTTAAAGTGGGTTGTCATACATATTCGTGTAGAAAGATAAATAGGTACACTAAATTTTCATTTAGTTCTCATTCCTTGCACTTATTAAGTACTTAATAATCTTAATATTATATTATTTATAATAATTATAATATAATATAATAGATATACTTATGATATCTTTATATTTATAATAGATACAAATATTAAATTGAGGTACCCGTTCTATGACAGATCTTTACTTACCTTCTTTTTTTGTCCCTTTAGTAGGCCTAGTATTTCCGGCGATTGCAATGGCTTCTTTATTTCTTCATGTACAAAAAAATAAGATTGTCTAGACCTGATGAAAGAACTGTTATSCGKCGATTGCAATGGCTTCTTTATTTCTTCATGTACAAAAAAATAAGATTGTCTAGACCTGATGAAAGAACTGTTATGCATGCGGATACATGATATCCGTATAAATCCATGTATATACGGGTTATAAAAACGATCGGCAAATATTTTTATAATAGAAAGTCAATGTATCTAACCAATTACTCCTAAGGGTTCATATCAGAATAGTTTTAGTTGATGAAAGTTACTTTGGCATCAAGAAAAGTCAATTTTTTTTTCTGAATTCCAATCGAATGCAATCGGATCTAGTATAGTATGAACTGGCGATCAGAACATATATGGATAGAACTTATAACAGGGTCTCGAAAAGCAAGTAATTTTTTCTGGGCCTTTATTCTTTTTTTAGGTTCACTAGGATTTTTAGTGGTTGGAATTTCTAGTTATCTTGGTAGGAATCTGATACCTGGATTTCCTTCTCAACAAATTATTTTTTTTCCACAAGGGATCGTGATGTCGTTCTATGGGATCGCGGGTTTATTCATTAGTTCCTATTTGTGGTGCACAATATCGTGGAATGTAGGTAGTGGTTATGATCGATTCGATAGAAAAGAAGGAATAATGTGTATTTTTCGTTGGGGATTCCCCGGAATAAATCGTCGCATTTTCCTTCGCTTCTTTATGAAAGATATCCAATCAATCAGAATGGAGGTTAAAGAGGGTCTTTTTCCTCGTCGTATTCTTTATATGGAAATCAGAGGCCAAGGAATCATCCCCTTGACTCGTACTGATGAGAATTTGACTCCACGAGAAATTGAACAAAAAGCTGCCGAATTGGCCTATTTCCTGCGCGTACCAATTGAAGTTTTTTGAATTTTTATCAAAAGGAACAAATTCGTTCGGATTTATCCAATTGAGATATTCGGAAATCCCATTTACTTAGAATTTACTTATTCTATTATAAATATATATATTTCATTCGAAACGGGATCCTTAATTCTATTTCTATATTCTTTTTTCTAGATCTAAGGACTACATTTTTACAAAAAACTATAGATCCATAGGTTCGATACCTTGTTATAGAACTCGTGCTTTAGAGAAATATAAGATCAGATAAAGTTGACAAATGAAGCAGTTCATTAACAATTCACAGAAAAAAAAAATGAAAAAAAAGAAAGCATTGGCTTCCCTCGCGTATCTTGCATCTATAATATTTTTGCCCTGGTGGATCTCTCTCTCATTTCAAAAAAGTCTGGAACCTTGGATTATTCATTGGTGGAATACTAGGCAATCCGAAAATTTTTTGAATGATATTCAAGAGAAAAATGTTTTAGAAAAATTCCTAGAATTAGAAGAACTATTCTTGTTGGATGAAATGATAAAAGAATACCCAGAGACACATATAAAAAAGCTTAGTATAGGAATACACAAAGAAACGATACAATTGGTCAAAACACATAATGAATATCATCTCCATATCATTTTGCATTTGTCGACAAATATAATCTGTTTTACTATTCTAAGTGGTTATTTTATTCTGGGTAATGAAGAACTTGTTATTCTGAATTCTTGGATTCAGGAATTCTTCTATAACTTAAGTGACACAATAAAAGCTTTTTCTATTCTTTTAGTTACTGATTTATGGATTGGATTTCACTCAACCCATGGTTGGGAACTAATGATTGGTTCGATCTACAATGATTTTGGATTGGCTCATAATGAGCAAATTATATCTGGTCTTGTTTCCACTTTTCCAGTTATTCTAGATACAATTGTGAAATATTGGATCTTCCGTTTTTTAAATCGCGTATCTCCTTCGCTTGTAGTCATTTATCATTCAATGAATGAATGATAAACTTATTTGATTTCCTGATATCAATCAAAAAGTTTTTTCACGTAAAAAAAGGGGCATTTTTTTTTTTCATTCTTTATACTTTTCAAGGCCTTCGTCCTGTTTTCGTTGAACTTTTTCAGTACAATGGCAGACTCGTGGACAGGGAACTATACTAGCTACCTATCTAATTTATTGTAGAAATTCCGGGATCAATGATTGGATCATGCAAAATAGAAATACTTTTTCTTGGGTAAAGGAACAGATGACTCAATTTATTTCTGTATCGATCATGATATATGTAATAACTCGAGCATCTATTTCAAATGCGTATCCCATTTTTGCGCAGAAAAGTTATGAAAATCCACGAGAAGCAACCGGGCGAATTGTATGCGCCAATTGCCATTTAGCTAATAAGCCTGTGGATATTGAAGTTCCGCAAGCTGTACTTCCTGATACTGTATTTGAAGCAGTTGTTCGAATTCCTTATGATATGCAAGTGAAACAAGTCCTTGCTAATGGTAAAAAAGGGTCTTTGAACGTGGGGGCTGTTCTTATTTTACCCGAGGGATTCGAATTAGCCCCCACCGATCGTATTTCTCCCGAGGTGAAAGAAAAGATAGGAAATCTGTCTTTTCTGAGTTATCGTCCTAATAAAAGAAATATTCTTGTGATAGGTCCTGTTCCAGGTCAAAAATATAGTGAAATCGTCTTTCCCATTCTTTCCCCCGACCCCGCTACAAAGAAAGACGTTAACTTCTTAAAATATCCTATATATGTAGGTGGGAACAGGGGAAGGGGTCAGATTTATCCTGATGGGAGCAAGAGTAACAATACAGTCTATAATGCTACATCCGCGGGTATAGTAAGCAAAATAGTACGTAAAGAAAAGGGGGGATATGAAATAACCATAGTTGATGCATCAGATGGTCACCAAGCGGTTGATATTATACCTCCAGGGCCAGAACTTCTTGTTTCAGAGGGTGAATCTATCAAGCTTGATCAACCATTAACAAGCAATCCTAATGTAGGGGGGTTTGGTCAGGGAGATGCAGAAATAGTGCTTCAAGATCCATTACGCGTCCAAGGCCTTTTGTTCTTCTTGGCATCTGTTATTTTGGCACAAATTTTTTTGGTTCTTAAAAAGAAACAGTTTGAAAAGGTTCAATTATATGAAATGAATTTCTAGATCCAGAAATTCCTTACCATCAAGTTGATAAAAAGCGCCGAATTCTTGTTGATCAAAAAAATGAAATATGTATTTCTGTAAACTTCCTTAAACCTACTTTGCTTTGTTTTTTGTTTCTAGTATTTTTGCGAGATCTATGGAATTCATTACTTGTATTCCATTTTTAGTACTAGGCACTAGCCAATAGGTATACAAAAACAAAGGAAGAAGATACAAGACAAGGACTGGATAAATGAAATGAAAGGAACAGTCTAGGAAGGATTATAAGTTTTCCTAATCTTCTATTCGACACAAGAAAAAGGAGTTATACCTTTTCTTGTGTCGTCTTGTATCGAAATAATAATGCTTTTTCTCTTGTTCACCAAAGATTAATATTTCTTCTTTTCCGGATATATCGGAAATCTTTTGTTTAGATTCATACATTCATTATTTTAAATAAATAAAAACATAAGAAATAAGAAGTAGTAGACA